TTTTTTCGTCTAAATCGATACTTTTAAAGTTAGAAGAAAGAAGAAATCACTCGATTTCCTAGAGGACATACTATATATTTCTATATATTTAAAAAGATCCTCAAATCCTCAAATAATAATAAAACCCTAGTATTTTTTTAGTATCTCATCAAAAATGGAAATTTTTATAAGTTTATTGAAGAAGTTCTATTTACTCAAAAAACCTCCCTCTCTTTTGTTTGCCCACCATTCTATTTTATATTATTAATATATATTATGTAATATATCTAAAATCTAAAAAAGTTCTGATATATCTTGAAAAATTCAAAACTTAGACTAGTAATCTTTGACGAACAGGATCAAGAATCTTTTTTTTCTTTCGACACAAGAAAGAGGTGTGGAAAATTCCCTTTCTTGTGTCGAAGACTATGAAGATGAATAATCGCCCCTAGAATTTTTTGTTCCACGCATTTATCCGTTTTTATCCGTTCTATTCTCTATTCCCCGCTTATTTATGTCTAGTATATAGTCTAATTTCATTCAATTAGAATATAACACACTATTGATGCATTTTATTTTATGACATTGAAATGTGATAATAGTAACATAATCATACCACCCCAATTTGGATTCAAAAAAGAGTCAAACAATCTTCCTCACAATCTACATACTATGACTAGGAATGCGGTACAAGCAATTTCCGGCACCTCGTAGAAAAGTAGAAAACGAGTATAAAAAAGCAAAAGGCTTTTCATAGTGTCCTTTTTTATCTTTTATCATAGATAGCCGTCAAAAATAATTTTGTTCTTTTAAAGTTATGAGCTCAATTCAATGTCGATAAATCCGCGAGTCTAGAAATTCATTTCTGACAATTGAACCTTCTCGAACTGTTTCTTTTTAAGAACCAAAAATATTTGTGCCAAAATAACAGATGCCAAGAAGAACAAAAGGCCTTGGACACGTAAGGGATCTTGAAGTACTATTTCTGCATCTCCCTGACCAAATCCGCCCACATTAGGATTACTCGTCAACGGTTGATCCAATTTGATAGATTCGCCTTCTGAAACAAGAAGTTCTGGCCCTGGAGGGATAATATCAACCACTTGACGTCCATCCGATGCATCCGCTATGGTTATTTCGTAACCCCCTTTTTCTTTTCGTATTATTTTACCTACTATACCTGCTGATGTAGCATTATAAACTGTATTGTTACTTTTGCTCCCGTCGGGATAAATCTGACCCCTTCCCCTGTTTCCGCCTACGTATATAGGATATTTTAAGAAGTGAACCTCTTTCTTAGTAGCGGGGTCCGGGGAAAGGATAGGAAAGGTGATTTCACTATATTTCTGACCGGGAACGGGACCTATCACAAGAATATTTTTTTTATTGGGGCGATAGATCTGAAAAGACAGATTGCCTATCTGTTCTTTCATCTCGGGGGAAATCCGATCGGCAGGAGCTAATTCAAAACCCTCCGGTAAAATAAGAACAGCCCCTACATTCAAAGGACCTTTTTTACCATTAGCAAGAACCTGTTTTACTTGCATATCATAAGGGATTCGAACAACTGCTTCAAATACAGTATCCGGAAGTACCGTTTGTGGAACTTCAATATCCACGGGCTTATTAGCTAAATGGCAATTGGCACATACAATACGGCCAGTCGCTTCTCGTGGATTTTCATAACCCTGCTGTGCAAAAATGGGATATGCACTTGAAATGGCCGGCCGAGTTATGATATATATCATGAGCGATACGGAAATGGATCGAGTAATTTGTTCCTTTATCCAAGAAAAAGTCTTTATATTTTGCATGGTCCAACCATTGAGCCCAAAAATGTCTACAATAAATTTGGTAGGTCGCTAACCTAGTTCCCTATCCGCGATTCTGCTATTTACTGGAATAATTTAAGAATTTTACTGGAATAAATAATATTAATTAATATTTAATTAATTAATATTAATATATATCTTTGGGATGGGTAGAAATAGAAAGAGTAAGTATGATTTTCCATGCTTTGCTTATGTACAACTACAAAGTAAGAAACGTTAGAATTGAGTTGGATTAATATTAGTAGATCCTTTTTTAATCATTCAGTGAATGATAAATCACTACAAGTGACGGAGAAACACGATTTAAATAACGAAAAATAAAAAATTTAAATAGAGTATCTAGAATGACCGGAAAAGTAGAAACAAGACCAGATATAATTTGATCATTATGAGCAAATCCAAAATCTTTGTAGATAAAGCCAATCATTAGCTCCCAACCATGGGGCGAATGGAATCCGATACATAAATCTGTTAATAAAAGAATCGAAAAAGCTTTTATTGTGTCACTTAAGTTATATAGGAATTCCTGAGCCCAAGAGTTAAGAATAACAAGTTCTTCATTACCCAAAATAGAATAACCGCTTAGAATAACGAAACAGATTATATTTGTCGAGAAGTGCAAAATCGTATGGATACGATCCTCGTTGTGTATCTTGATTAATTGGAGCGTTTCTTTGTGGATTCCTATACGAAGGTTTTGTAGATGTGTCTCCGAGTATTCCTTGATCATTTCCTCCAAGAGAAGGATTTCCTCCAATTCTATGAATTTTTCTAGAATATTCTTTTCTTGGATATCATTCAAAAAAATTTCAGATTGCCTAGTATTCCACCAATAAGTAACCCAAGATTCCAGGCTTTTATTAAATGAGAGAGAAATCCACCAGGGCAAAAATACTATAGATGCAAGATAGAAAAGAGGAGTGAATGCTTTCTTTTTTGCCATTTTTCATTTCGTCTATGAATTTTTAATGAACCGACTTCATTAGTTGATTCTACACGATCCAATATTTTTCTCGTGCATGAGTTAGTTCTATTACAAAGTATCGAACCTATGAATCTATTCACTGTTTTTTATTTGTGATTTCGGAGTTAGTCTTTGAATGTAGAAAGAATACAGAAATAGATTAAGAATCCACTTCGAATTCAAATAATTAACAAAAAAATATTCTATTGTTTCCAGATAATGAATATTATTTTCTATCATTATATCAAAATATCTTATATTATTCAAAAATTTCACTGACTACTCAGAGTCCGGAATAAAAAAATGGAGGGAATTTTTTGAATAATATAAGAAATATTGTGCTGATCAAAAAGGAATGGAAAAACAATACAGAAATTGAATAGTTATCATTAAAATAGAAGATGTTTGGTCATTAAGGAACACAAAAGAAAGTATAAAAAGAAACCTCAATTTACAAAAAATAAATAATTTTTTAAAAATGGGATATATCAGAATCTAAACTGTCAATTCCAACAAATATTGGATTCAAAAATTTATGTATTTCCAAATGCTTTGATATAAAATAGAAAAGATGAATCCATTTTTTGGATTTGTTACTTATTTTGTTTTTGTTATTGAATCAAGCTGTGTAGATTTCCATACACATAAAAGACTACAAAAATAGTTTTGTTTTGTGGTTGTTACGTTACGTATACGTCTTCTTTGACTAGAATGAGCGTTATGAAGAAACTTCAGTTAAGTTATGGTATAGAAAGGGGGGATTTTTTCGTTTTTCCTTCCTGCTGAGAAAGCATTCATTCTCTCAGCTCATTTCTCAAAATACTTCAATCGGTACACGCAAGAAATAGGCCAATTCGGCAGCTTTTTGTTCAATTTCCCGTGGAGTAACATTCTCATCAGTACGAGTCAAGGGAATGGCCCCCTGGCCTCTGATGTCCATATAAAGGACACGGCGAGAATAAATACCCTCTTTAACTTCTATTCTGACGGACTGAATATCCTTTATAAGGAATCGAACGAAGATGCGACGATTTTTTCCAGGGAATCCCCAACGAAAAATACACACCATTCCTTCTTTTCTATCAAATCGATCATAACCACCCCCTACATTCCACGAAATTGTGCACCACAAATAGGAGCTAATAAAGAGACCCGCGATCCCATAGAAAGACATCACAATCCCCTGTGGAAAAAAAAGGATTTGCTGAGACGGAAATAAAGATATCAAGTTTCTCCCAAGATAACTGGAAGTTCCAACCAATAAGAATCCTAATGAACCTAAAAAAAGGATAATGGCCCAGCAGAAATTACTTGTTTTCCGTGACCCGGTTATAGGTTGTATCCATATATGTTTTGATCGACAACTCATACTTGATCCGGTTTCGTTTTATTGGAATTGAGAGAATACCCTAGACTTTACTCTTTTTGTTTCCGAAGTAACTCTCATCAACTAGTACTAGTTTGATATGAACCTTTAAGAGAAATTTATCAAATTAGTTAGATCTAAAATAAAAACATACCCTTCGTATGATCCCATCGATATACATATAGATACACCAACTTTACAGTTCAGCCATCCGGCGATCCTGATATTTTTTCAAATAGATAGAATTTCTTTAGCATCTTTCTACAGGCCTAAGAGCCCCTCCCTTATGTTCGACGGAAGCGCCGCATGTTATACTTTATTCCACTAAATGGATATCTGCGTTATGATACAAGTCTTAGTTTTGAAAAAAAAAATGGATGAGAGTTGGGCCCATCAGATCTAAACAGTCTTATTTTTTTGAACATGAAGAAATAAAGAAGCCATTGCCATTGCCGGAAATACTAAGCCTACTAAAGGCACCAAAACAGAGGGAAAGTCGAAAGTTGTCATATAAAGGATACCTCAATTTACTATTTGTACCTGTTATTATATTTATTATATTAATAATTAAATTCAATTAATTAAATTAAAATTTTAATTAGTATAGATCTAAGTATATATCTAAGTGAGTATAGAATGGACTTATTCATCTTTCTATTTTCTATATTTCTACATGAAAGATATGTAAAAGATATTGAGATATTGTAAGATACTCGCCTTTATTATTTTTTATTTTCTTCGTCTTTTGCTCCTGTCTTCTAATCATTTAATAAAGAAAAAGCTTCTTACAAATAATTCGATCCAAAAAGGGGGATTCTTAGTCAAAATAGGATTCTCGAGAGATATATAAAGGTACAAA